AATACAGACGCGGTGATCAGTTGGACCTTTGATTGAATAATATTTTTTTGATTGACCTCCTGTAAGGAGGGGGTCAAATTCAAGTAGCAATTCAACTGTGTTTTGTTAAGTTTTATTCGGCATAACATAAACGGAATCACGCTCTGTAGGACTTGAACCTACGACATCGGGTTTTGGAGACCCGCGTTCTACCGAACTGAACTAAGAGCGCTTTCTTATGACAGGGGATACGATTGGAAAGAAAAGGATTTTTTTGTACCTCCAATCCATCTTGCTTGCATACATCGATCGGTATGCAAAAATGAAAAAGGATTCTGTCCAATTTGAATCGATTTCACTTAATTAATATTAATCCCTCGTTACTGCCCATAGGAGAAGTAATAGGTAGGGATGACAGGATTTGAACCCGTGACATTTTGTACCCAAAACAAACGCGCTACCAAGCTGCGCTACATCCCTTTTCCAAATTTTTGTACAGTATCATTGTACAAAATCCATGTATTGTTTTCCACATCGTGATTTTCTCTTCTATCCATATACAATTTTCTTGTCATTTCTTATTTTTGGTTTCATATAATAAAAGAATTATATATATCTGAAACCTAACGTAAAAAAAATACAAATGATCTTGAACTACAGCATCCGACCATATATGTATTACAATAAAGAAGGAGGATTTTCAATGCGAGATATAAAAACATATCTCTCCACGGCCCCTGTGCTAACTACTCTCTGGTTTGGGTCTTTAGCGGGTTTATTGATAGAAATTAATCGTTTATTCCCAGATGCTTTGTCATTCCCCTTTTTTTAATTCTAGTTATTGATATGCAAAAAATAAAGAAAATTTGGGATACAATTATACGTGATGTGACTAAAACCCCGTCCACCCTTTTTTCATTCAGTTCTTTAGGATAGGAAGGAAAGAGAAAGTGTATTGAACCTCAGCAAAAATCCTGTGGATCTAAGATCCTATTTTGGAGAACATAAATGGAAAGGGGAGTACAGTCTAGGGCGGGCTGCACGAAATCCATCATAGCATAGAAAGAGGATCCTTAAATGCTGGGATTAGCATAGGAATAATTGATAGTTAGAAAAAAATTGTATTACTTACATTATTACTATATATTCTATTCATATTAATTTGAATTACAACGAAATCTTTAGAAATGGAATTTCTAGTTAGTAACTTCTATTGATTTTTTTTTGTTATTTTCGTATTCTTCGGTTCGGATCGAAAATAGAAGAGTTAAGTCGATTCAAAATGTAAAGGAGGTTTATGGCCAAGGGTAAAGATGTCCGAGTTATAGTTATTTTGGAATGTACCAATTGTGTCCAAAATGGTGTCAATAAAGAATCGCCGGGCATTTCTAGATATATTACTCAAAAGAATCGACACAATACGCCTAGTCGATTAGACTTGAGAAAATTTTGTCGCTATTGTAACAAGCATACGATTCACGGGGAAATAAAGAAATAGATCGAGCGGAACGTGTGTTCGATCTTTCCAATCCAAGGGGCAGGAAGCAGGAAAAGGGGGAAGTTCACATATATAATACAAATAAAACCTTATTTTGGTCGGATCTGAAATGAATAAAAAAAATATAATTTTAGAGAAAAGGAAAAACCCATGGATAAATCCAAGCAACCCTTTCGTAAATCTAAGCGATCTTCTCGTAGGCGTTATCCCCCAATTGAATCGGGGGATCGAATTGATTATAGAAATATGAGTTTAATTAGTCGATTTATTAGTGAACAAGGAAAAATATTATCTAGACGGGTGAATAAATTGACCTTGAAACAACAACGATTAATTACTATTGCTATAAAGCAAGCTCGTATTTTATCTTTGTTACCTTTTCTTAATAATGAGAAACAATTTGAGAGAGCCGAGTCGATCCCTAGAACTACTGGTCATAGAACCAGAAATAAATAGACATACTCCTCAATTTACCCAAAACTCCAATCGGAACTCAAGCTCGGATTTCTTTTTTGTTTGAAAAAGTCTAGAATCCAGGTTTTCTTCTTGTGTTATAAGAAACAACAAATAGGGGAAGAAGAAATCTTTTTTTTATTGAAAGATGTTCGTTCATTCCTACTACTTAATCTTAATTTATTCTATCTTCCCGGAGAAGGGACTCCGGGAATTCTTTTTCAATCATTTCTATATATTAATATCACTTTAGAATTTCCTTTATTTGAGAATCTTATTGGAAATCATGTAAAGACAATTCTTATTTGATATAGCTATTTGTGCAAGTATCTTACGATTAAGAAGCAATTGCTTCTTGTACATATTGTGTATTAATCGACTATAACTATAGAATACCCCCTTTTCACGAGTTACTGCATTTATCCGAGTGATCCACAAACGACGAAAATCCCTTTTTTGTCTTCCCCTATCTCGATGAGAGGAAACCAAAGCTCTCATTTTCTGTTGAGTAGCCGTTCGAGTAAGTCTTGAATGAGCCCCTATAAAGGTTGATGCAAATAAACGAATTTTTGTTCGACGTCTCCGAGCTATATATCCTCGTTTAACTCTGGTCATTGAATCAAATTAAACTTTAATGAATAACTAATTGATTTTTCTTCTTTCAGTCATCCTTTTATTCCCCGGTTGCTTAATAACAAAACGGATTATTCCAATATATAAAATAAAAATTCCAATGGCTTTTGCTACTATGACCTTCCCAACCACGATTTTTTATTCCTTCCAGACATTTTACTTGGAAATAAGAAATTTTATTGATACTAAAAAAATCAAAATAGTGGGTTCCGTCGTTTCTATGGTTACTTCGTAAACGGTGAGGTCCTCTCTATACACCGGAGCCTCCTCTTTCATTTCATTTAATCAAATGTTATTGTGAACTTGTATAGTTCACAATCTTTGGCTCTACCCATCAATTATACAATAATAGATAGCTCTTTTCACAAAAAAGGCTATCCATACAGTGACGGCATTTAATTATAAAAGTTGGCTAGGTAGCTGACCTTGTTAGTCCGTTCTTTCAAGAATAAGAACATGATTTTTTGCTTCTTATAGTACTATTTCCTCCGCTTAATGGATAACTATTTGCTACCAATGGGGAATTTCTTCTCATCTCAAATGGAGGTGATTGGATTTGCACCAATGGAAACCATAAATTCCATACACAAACAATATAGGTATTATGATAGATAGGTATATATATGATAGATCGATAGATCCTCATTTTTAGGTAATAAATACCCTTCTTCCACTCTATCTATCCTATGTTACTGGCAATTGGTACTGGAAAAATTGTTTCATTTATTCGAACTCATGATCTAAACGAGTCGCACATACACCCTAGTACATGTTCCTCGACGCTGAGGACATCCTCGAAGAGCGGGGGATTTCGTGACATTTCTTATTGGCTGTCTTGTGTTTCTAATAAGTTGTTTAATAGTTGGCATGTCGTATATATGGATAGAATAGTTTGGTTTAGATCGATCTTAACCTGATAATTATGATTATGAATTATTTCGATTCAATATTAAATCACAGAAAATTCGAATTATGGTTTGAATTGGAAATGGAATCATGGATTGAATTTACACGGAATTCCCAGTATTTTCATTTTCGACCGCTACAAGATCAACAATACCATGAGCTTGGGCTTCTGTTGCTGACATAAAAACATCTCTTTCCATGTCTTCGGATATAACCCATAAAGGGTTGCCCGTTCTTTGTACATAAACCTTTGTAAGGGTTTCGCGAAGTTTCAGTAGTTCTTCTGCTTCCAGGATAAATTCCCCTGCTTGTGCCTCATAAAAAGAACTAGCGGGTTGGTGAATCATAACCCTGATAATATTGATATAACATTATGCATGAATGGTTCTTCTATCTCGAACGATTGGGGTCAAGTAAGGGATAAAAAAAAACAAGAAGAAAAAAATAGAATAGAATTGAACAGCCGTACAGGCATCTTTTGCTCATTGCATACGGCTCTGCAATGGAATTTACTTTTTCCTCCCTTCTATTCTATCGAAGAAAGAAATAGGATCCCTACGATCCAAATCGTTGAATGATCCATTTACCACCCTTCCTTTCGTATCATAGGAAGAAAAAAATACTATGATGGTTCTGTTGCTTTCTATATTTATCTCATCTGTGATTTAGCAATCCCAAAGTTTCTTTTTGACTTTTTGATACGATCAAAATAAGTAAAAATGATCCTTTTTTTCCATTTTCGTACTCTTTTTTTCATAACATAAATATCAGTAAAGAGACTTCTGGTGTGGAAGAAAATGGTTTGTGACGCTGAAATGTACTCCCGACACATAAGATAAAATCGGAAATAACCCCTGTTTCATACTACTATCTCGATATAAAATCTCATGTTAAGAAAAACAATAATGGATTGTTCATATCGAACTCGAAGTGCCATGCTATTATTACTTATTATTCATATTCGATATGGCGAAGGCATAGTCTTCTTCTTTTTTTTTCAAATAAATATTCATTGGCGCCAAGCGTGAGGGAATGCTATACGTTTGGTAATTTCTCCTCCGACCAGAATGAAAGATCCCATTGAAGCGGCTAATCCCATGCATATTGTATGTACATTGGGTGACACAAATTGCATAGTATCATAGATGGCTATTCCTGGTATTACCCATCCGCCGGGAGAGTTTATAAACAAATAAAGATCCTTAGTATCATCTTCTATACTAAGATATACCATGAGACCAACAAGTTGATTCGAGATCTCGCTATCAACCTCTTGCCCTAAAAAAAGTAATCTTTCTCGATGAAGTCGGTTGATTAGGACAAAATTGTATCCTTTAGGAACCGTACGTGCACCTTTGGATGCATACGGTTCAAAAATAAAATTGCGAAAAAAGAATCAATGTGTCTATTCTATTCCTATCTCTTTTTTTGTAACAGATTTCCGTTTTTCTAAAAAAGGGGGTTTTCCTCCATTTTTCAAAAAACATTAGTTTTTGCCCCTTCCCTAAAAAAAAGAATTTACTGATTGAATTAACCTTTCATTGATGTATTGTTTCGTCGAGATGAAAATCGCGATGTCATTTTCTTGTTCCTGAATGGGCTCTTTCAATTCTTTTAGGTTTATGTTCTACTCCGGGGAAAGATCTGTCCGAATTCTATTTGCACATATAGGGCAAATGATCTCAGTACCACTTCTTTTTGCTACGACTTTTTTTCAATTCGTTTCATGCCTCCCCCCAAACTAAACTATTTGATGTATTCATCATACCGGTTAGCACGGCAGTTTCAGATCACCCCTCCCTATAATAAGTATAAGAATTGTCTATAATACAAGTGGTAATCGCGCATATATTACCATTATCGATTTGGTATTTTCTGAACGGAGCCTGGATACTTTATTTTATTAGTCCAAGTCAACCATAAATTCTTCTAATTGATAATATTTATCCTCAATATAAATTGATCTAATTTCACTTCACGCTCCGAATGATTAATGGTTCAATCAATACAATATTTACAATATTTCTTGGGCGAAACGGAGGATATCTCGATCGGGTGAGAAAACGGGTAAATCCCGTATAACCCAATATGTCTGACAAGTCGCACTATACGTCAACCCAAAATGCATCTTCCTCTCCAGGACTCCGAAAAGGTACTTTTGGAACACCAATGGGCATTAAATTTAAGAAAAAAATTAAGTACTATACTTCACTTTAATATGGAAACGTAAGAATGGGTTTATTGTCTTCATCATTTTTTTCTGTTTATTATATTTTATACATAGATTGAAGGTTTATATAGGAAGACAAAATAAATAAAAATTTGAACGAACGGGTTCGTCGATCATTCGAATAATGAATAAGTATCTATGCATTCCTTCCCCTAAAAAGGGACCAATCCTCCCATTGCGTATTGGTACTTATCGAGTATAGAATAGATCTGCTTCTCTTTGTTCTTACGAACAGAATTCTTCCGTTATTTTCAACGGAACGGAAGAAATAGTAACCCTTTCTTATACAGAATCCACTGAAAAGGTTAGGTACATAGTATAAGTTTCAATGCGATAAAGTTACATAGTATCTATTTTTCTTTGCTAAAGGGGTATTTCCATGGGTTTGCCTTGGTATCGTGTTCATACTGTCGTATTGAATGATCCCGGTCGATTGCTTTCTGTCCATATAATGCATACAGCTTTAGTTTCTGGTTGGGCAGGTTCGATGGCTCTATACGAATTAGCGGTTTTTGATCCCTCTGACCCTGTTCTTGATCCAATGTGGAGACAAGGTATGTTCGTTATACCTTTCATGACTCGTTTAGGAATAACGAATTCGTGGGGTGGTTGGGGTATTTCAGGAGGAACTATAACGAATCCGGGTATTTGGAGTTATGAAGGCGTGGCAGGGGCACATATTGTGTTTTCGGGCTTGTGTTTCTTGGCAGCCATCTGGCATTGGGTGTATTGGGACCTAGAAATATTCTGTGATGAACGTACAGGAAAACCTTCTTTGGATTTGCCCAAGATCTTTGGAATTCATTTATTTCTCTCAGGAGTAGCTTGCTTTGGCTTTGGCGCATTTCATGTAACAGGTTTATACGGTCCTGGAATATGGGTATCTGATCCTTATGGACTAACTGGAAAAGTACAATCTGTAAATCCGGCGTGGGGCGCAGAAGGTTTTGATCCTTTTGTTCCGGGAGGAATAGCCTCTCATCATATTGCAGCGGGTACGTTGGGCATATTAGCAGGCCTATTTCATCTTAGTGTCCGCCCGCCTCAACGTCTATACAAAGGATTACGTATGGGCAATATTGAAACTGTACTTTCTAGTAGTATCGCTGCTGTTTTTTTTGCAGCTTTCGTTGTTGCTGGAACTATGTGGTATGGTTCAGCAACTACCCCAATCGAGTTATTTGGTCCTACTCGTTATCAGTGGGATCAGGGATATTTCCAGCAAGAAATATATCGAAGAGTTGGCGCTGGACTAGCCGAAAATCTGAGTTTATCGGAAGCTTGGTCTAAAATTCCTGAAAAATTAGCTTTTTATGATTACATTGGTAATAATCCGGCAAAAGGGGGATTATTCAGAGCGGGATCAATGGACAGCGGAGATGGAATAGCTGTTGGGTGGTTAGGTCACCCCGTCTTTAGAGATAAAGAAGGGCGCGAGCTTTTTGTACGCCGTATGCCCACTTTTTTTGAAACATTCCCGGTAGTTTTGGTAGATGGAGACGGAATTGTGAGGGCCGATGTTCCTTTTAGAAGGGCAGAATCAAAGTATAGTGTTGAACAAGTAGGTGTAACCGTTGAGTTCTATGGTGGCGAACTCAATGGAGTCAGTTATAGTGATCCTGCTACTGTGAAAAAATATGCTAGACGTTCCCAATTAGGTGAAATTTTTGAATTAGACCGGGCTACTTTGAAATCCGATGGTGTTTTTCGTAGCAGTCCAAGGGGTTGGTTCACTTTTGGGCATGCTACGTTTGCTTTGCTCTTCTTTTTCGGACACATTTGGCATGGTGCTAGAACCCTGTTCAGAGATGTTTTTGCTGGTATTGATCCAGATTTGGATGCTCAAGTGGAATTTGGAGCATTCCAAAAACTTGGAGATCCAACTACAAGGAGACAGGTAGTCTGATACAAGATTGCTACGGTATCTTTCGCCTCTATTTTTTTTATTTGAATTGAATAGGGTACCTAAGAAATCTTGACTTGAATTACCCACTTTTCTTTTATTTTTTCCCTTTTTTATATGGTAAATGATCCCAAATGAATAGGTGTGGAAGCTATAATTGTAAACCACGATCGAATCTATGGAAGCATTGGTTTATACATTCCTTTTAGTCTCGACTTTAGGGATAATTTTTTTCGCTATCTTTTTTCGAGAACCGCCCAAGGTTCCTACTAAAAAAACGAAATGATTTTTCATTATCTCAACTGAAGTTGAAGTAATGAGCCGACCGATATAATATGGTCGGCTCATTACTTCAACTAGTCTAGTCCCCGTGTTCTTCGAATGGATCTCTTAATTGTTGAGAGGGTTGCCCAAAAGCGGTATATAAGGCGTACCCGGTAAAGCTTACAAGTAAACCAGATATGGAGATGGCGACTAGGGTTGCTGTTTCCATTTTGAGATAATTTCAAGATCACAATGGATCTACGATAAGATCGTTTATTTACAACTACAACGGAATAGTATACAAAGTCAACAGATCTCAACCAATGATTAAATAGGATTTATGGCGACACAAACCGTTGAAGGTAGTTCTAGATCTAGGCCAAGACAAACTAACGTAGGGAGTTTATTGAAACCATTGAATTCAGAATATGGTAAAGTAGCTCCGGGCTGGGGGACTACACCACTTATGGGAATCGCAATGGCTCTATTTGCGATATTCCTATCTATTATTTTGGAAATTTATAATTCTTCCGTTTTACTGGATGGAATTTCAATGAGTTAGGTTCATAAAAACAAGGAAGTCCTTGTTTTTCGATCAAAATAACAAATTTACTTAAGACTCGGATTTATAGACCATTCTGGTAGTTCGACTGTGGAATTTATTTGTTTCGGTATTTCCGGAATATGAGCGTGTGACTTGTTATAATTGATCCTATTGATAATACAGAGAAAGAGCCTGTCGTCTCTATCAAGATGATTCTATCTCGTCAGATATTGATTCTAGTATCTGGAACACGGAATATATAGAATAGATCAAGAAAAGAAATATTTGAACTATGATTCATACCTACTATTCAGACCTCGCGACCGGACTCAAAAAAAGATGTCAGATAAGTATTTTATAAAGCAAACGATTTTTCTTTCTTCAGACTTCTTTTGTCCGAAGGACAAAGATTTTGTTGAGTCATTACATCTACTCATTGAATAAGTGATCATCAAATGGTTTTTACTCAGAGAACCTTTGAGTTTAGCTTGGGGCGAAATCATCGTGGTTCTAGTATGAATCTGAGGTTTTAATTGATTCATAGGGTCTCAACAAGAGAATTCCTATCAATAGTAAAACAAGAGTAAATCCGCATTACGTACAAAAAAATAGGGAAGAGAAGATTCAAGAGGCCCATAACGATCAACATAAAGAAAGACGGACGAGCCAACTTGATATTTTTTGGCATTATCATCACAAAGAAAGAAGAGATTCCGTCTTTTTGTTACTTACTATCTTCGGGACAAATCGAATCAAGCGAATAAGAATAAGAAGTTTTGCACTTTCTATATTCGTGGAAACTAGTATTTGTGTGTTTCTGTTTGAGCCGTACGAGATGAAATTCTCATATACGGTTCTCAGAGGGGGAGTCCTCTTGGATTACCTATCTCAATAAAGTATATGATTGGTTCGAGGAACGCCTCGAGATTCAAGCGATTGCAGACGATATAACTAGTAAGTATGTTCCTCCTCATGTCAACATATTTTATTGTCTAGGAGGGATCACACTTACTTGTTTTTTAGTACAAGTAGCTACGGGTTTTGCTATGACTTTTTACTATCGTCCAACCGTTACAGAGGCTTTTTCCTCTGTTCAATACATAATGACTGAAGCCAATTTTGGTTGGTTAATCCGATCAGTTCATCGATGGTCAGCAAGTATGATGGTTCTAATGATGATTCTGCACGTATTTCGTGTGTATCTTACAGGGGGATTTAAAAAACCCCGCGAATTAACTTGGGTTACAGGTGTAGTTTTGGGTGTATTGACTGCATCTTTTGGTGTAACTGGTTATTCCTTACCTCGGGACCAAATTGGTTATTGGGCAGTCAAAATCGTGACGGGTGTACCTGACGCTATTCCTGTAATAGGATCGCCTTTGGTAGAGTTATTGCGTGGAAGTGCTAGTGTCGGCCAATCCACTTTGACTCGTTTTTATAGTTTACACACTTTTGTACTGCCTCTTCTTACTGCCGTATTTATGTTAATGCACTTCCCAATGATACGTAAGCAAGGTATTTCGGGTCCTTTATAGAGAAGGCAGATCATAGATATTTGTCATTTCTCATATGCATATATCATATTGGGGA